TTACATTCATTACAAAGTAAACCAAGCCTAACCGGTCACGACATGTTGTTGATATTGATTGAGTTGGAGGGACTTTCGCTGACTGAATCCATAAACCGTCAAAGTCACCGTCACTGGTACTTTTTTTACTTTATATATAGGTAGGTGTAGGTATCGGTGGGGCTTGCGTAATGTAGTTGTAGTTAAGGCTGCATTGAAGTAGCGCTTTTTTTTTTGAAGATCTACTGAAGTACCAAAGGCGAACGGGGCTCCCAGGCCGGGACGTCTGGCAGAATGCTGGGCCTCCTGCGCTTCCAGCGACACCCGAAGGGTGAGCTTCCGGCGGTTAGCTTCTAGCACTAGAAAAGATAAAATAAGAAATAGGCATTAGGCATTCTGAGCTGGAAGAAGGCAAGCAAATGAAGGAAGACATTACGGGCCGACTACAAGAAGCAAAGCTTCGTAGACTCGACAAGTCGCTTATAGAATGCCGACTACTAAGTGAAGACTTTCCACTTAATAAATAAGGGAAGGGGGGAGGGAAGCGAAGCTTAGCGAGCTTTATAAGATAAGGCCGACCACTACATAAGCCGCTGGCGGAGAAAGCTCTTCGAGCTTCCCTTCATTCGTTGCTAAGCCAAGGTCCCAGGTCTCCGAGTCAGCCCGCGCTTTTTCGAAGAATCCAGCACCCATGGGCATACGGCCTGGCAGGCCTTCCCTTTCCGCCGGAGCTTCATGGGCGTTGCCCCGTTCCCCAATCAGATGTTTGGATGTGAGCTATACTCCGCGAGGAGCCAAACGGGCGTATGGCCTTGTCTTGCCATTTGACCTCTCTTCCCGTGTGACTAGGAATGCTCAGTGACAACCTCTCAATTGTCACCGCCTGGCCTCTCTTGCTACCACGGTAGCACCTAGTGTGGTCAGCATCAATCGTGTTCGGGCAACGAAGCTTACACTCATTCACATTGGTTCATCCTGCTATGCCCCGGGCCTTTTGCTCTTCTAACGTAAAAGGTGGCCGGCCATTCGTCAAGGCCCAGGAATCCGCTGGACATCTCAGCGGCGGGATTGGATACCCGCATCCGATCGAAGTTCCATTTGAGTGCCCTCCTAACATAACATAAAGGGGAGCTCTTTCTTTTCTAGTTGGGTCGCTTCGCGCAAGACATTGCTTAGGACCAACGGGTCACACGACAGGTGCACGATCGACTTTGTACGCTCTATCCTTCGGCCCTTCGCCTATTGGCTTGGCAGGCAAGCTACCTTGATCCGTATTCGGCTTTGATTCGTTATGCTCCGCAGTTCCAACAAGCCCTAAAGTCTCTTGCCGTCTAAAACTCTGCCAAGAAAGCGCTGCTTTACGTTTGATCCGATGTGCCCAGAGAATGCTATGCGTTCTCCACTTTCGGACCTCGAAAAGAGAGAACGTGTTTTTTCCTCTGACTTTATCTCTCATTCGCGGAGCGAAGAAAGCGGGCTTTGCCCCAGCTACCGCTATCCTTGGGAAACCAAAAGAGCTACCGAAGGAAAAGGCAAAAGTCTCTCCCTTGGTCTTTGGAGAGGAGAAGGCAGAGAAGAAAACGTCCTTCACGCACGTTTTTTTGCTTTCTGCGCTCTTACTAGTAAAGGGGCTCTTCGCCCAAGGAGGCATTCTGGTAGGAAGGCCGACCACTACATAAGCCGCCATCAGTCCTGTAGAGAAGCAAGCTACCTTTCTTTGATCCACCTTCCCGGGCAGAGAAGAAAACGAAAATGGGCCGCGGATGGTAGTCGTGGTAGGTTCGAGGATCTTACGCGGCGGAGCGAACTCTTCTATCGTGTTGCATTTTCTCTGGCGGCGTAGCTGCACCCCCTCGATCCATCGTACTGGAGCGATCCGAGAAGAACGATTAGGGTCATATTCTATCCTTTCTACAATGCCCATAGACGAAGTGCTTCGTTTCAGATCCAATTTTCGCTGCAATCGCTTTGATCCACCCCCTCGGTGAAAAACCGTAATACGCCCTGATGAATTCCTACCGGCAGACTTCCCTGTACTCAAAGTGAATTGTCTAAGTGCTCTCTCCTCTTGGCTTTGTCTCATTGTCTATTTTGTAATCATTCGATTTTGCCTTTACTTCAATGAAAGCTAGCTCCTACTCCTTCTCCTTCTCCTCCTTCATCGTCGTTGGTTTTTTTGACATAACATTTTCGGCCGCTCAAGAGAGTGACTATCGTTCTTTTTTTTTTATACGCAATATCTTTCAGTCGTAGAGTGACTACTTATTTTTGCTCGTAGTTCCTTTCTCGTTAGTGTACTCGTGGTATTCGGTAGTGTGCTCGTGATACAGTACTCGTGCAACAGCGCTTACGGCAGCTCGTAGCTATAGTATGCACCGGAGTGACGAGATATTGATTGCACTCAAAAAGTGAAGAGCTCATACTTTCTCTCGCGGTAGTGCGCTTACGGCGTGCTCGCACCGGTCGACTACAAGACCCATGGGCTTTCCCATGCAGATGGGAAAGGAGACGAACCGTGGTAATCTTAGCAACAGGGCTGAACGTCTCCTCCCCATATTTAAGAGTGAACCTCTTTGCCACTAAGCGAGCACTGGACCCTTCCTGTCAACCCCTTTCTTTCTTTAGAAAATCCGGATTTTGATTTGCAAGTCTTAGAGATGAGCCCGCCCAACACTTTCTTCTTATTCATTATCCATCCATCCCACTTGATGTGTGTGTGTGTGTTTTTAAATCCAATGTTTACCAATGAGAATTCAAATAGTCAAAGACGCTGTTAGTTACTGCGGATCGGGTCTAAGGCTCTGTGACTAACAGCGCTATTTCTGGAACACGGAACTCCGCCCCCAGGCGGTCTTAATTCGATCAAAATTGGCTTACTTGAAAAAAAAGACTCCGTGCTCTGATCATGAAGGCATTTTCCTAAATAAATTCCAACATCTAAAAAGATGATTTTGACTCAAGCAAGAACTTTGATTCATCATCTAGTTCTAGGTTCAGAGAGAAACAACTTTCCCTATTGAAAAACCACTACAAGCCACTAATTTTTGGCTCGAAGTGGCAAATTTCATTAAGTTGTTTTAAACACTAAAAAAAATCTACTTTTGATTGATTGGAAGAGAGAAAAAAAACCTAATTGGGACCTTGATTGGAGAGTCACCCAAGACATCCAATCCAACTCCACCCGGGCCAATATAGAAGAAAGCATGACCATCTATCTTTTTTTTCTTTAAAAAAATCTTTATCTATGGGCTTTCACCGCCTCCCCTAATACAGTACAACACGAATTTTGGGAGGTTTCTTTTCTTTATAAAAGAGAAGCTATCTGACTTTCCTGGTAGTGTGCCTTCAGGTTTCGGTGAGAAGTGAGGCCTTTCCTATTATGCCTAGCGAAAGTAAGCCGAGCAGGATCTGAAAGAATTCAAGACCTAAAAAGCCAAGGTAATGTCTTAAAGAAGTTCCATTCGCCATCAGGCTTTTTTAGTAGATCGTTCCACTCTAGCTTATGTTAGCTTTTCGTTCACTTACAAAAGAGAGGATAAGAGCGAGGCTATGGAATAGTGTGACTTGGCTGCTTTCTTCGAGAACTTGCTTCTTTCTTTTTTATACTATATCCATAGCCTCACATTCGCCAGCGGAGTCCGTTGGCTAGTTTGGGTCACCTCGAATTCGATTTCTCATGCGAGACGGAGGTAGACGATATAAAGGTCAATCGCAGGTTAACTACTTTTTATTGGATTTTAAAGACTCATTGATGGCTATTCTGCTTGCTCTCAGGAGCTTGAGTAGACCGTTCGTTCAACTCGCCTGAAGGAGACTAGACTTCCTTAGATAGAAAAACTTGCTTTGTAACCTTCGCTCTCTTCGCACTCGTTTACCGGTTGCTCTTCTTATTTATGATTATACTGTTCGCAGGCATTCTCGGTCAAACTGACTGGCTTGGAGCCTAGGGGCTTCGATGGCAGGCTTGACCCGATTGAAGAGACGGTTGCAGTGTCGGGTGTATCATACATGGAAAGATCATAGTAGGAATCGTCATTCTTAGATCCAGTATTCAGATAACTAGAATTCCAATAATTAGAAAAAGAACTTTGTAGTTCACTCAGAAAAGAATGATCATTGTCAATCTGAAAAATCAGATTTTCAATATAAAAATATATGGAATAACAGTCCCCCTTACTATCCCTAACTATACTATAAAAGTATCATCAGAAATGAAATTCCGAATGTCCCTGACACCGAATAAATGATCAACATTACTTTAACTATAACTTTCACTATCACTCCAACTATGAATGTTTTTTTCTGTAAAATTGAGACTCGTATCTTCTATGATAAATTTGTTTCGTAAAATCTCGTCTAATAATAAGTTTCTATTCCAATACGGAACAAAAAGGACAATATACAGGATGGGTAGAAAGAGTTCTTATACTTGACTCGATATCCATGGTCATGGTCCTAACCTACAGGATATATATAAAAGAATACACCAATCCTAGGAATCCATAGGATTCATTGTGGATCCATCAATAGAAACGTTTGACTTTTTTAGTCTTAGATTTTTTATTTAAGATCTTGCTTGTATATCGAAATAAGTATCTATATAAAAGAGATTATATACTATAGTTGTATTCGGCCCAATCGAATACTAAAAGATTGGGCCGAGTTTAATTGCAATTCCATTAAGGGACCGAACAGTAATTACTGGATTACAAAGTATCCATTGCTGGGAATTGCAATTGGATTTCCTTCCATACCTCACAAGCAGCAGCTAGTTCAGTACTCCATTTGCTAGCCTCACGGAGAATTTCGTTACCCTCGCGAGCAAGATCACGTCCCTCATTACGAGCTTGTACACATGCTTCTAGAGCTACTCGATTCGCTACAGCACCCGGCGCATTTCCCTTTTGGTGTCCTAAAGTTCCTCCACCGAACTGTAATACGGAATCATCCCCAAAGATCTCGGTTAGAGCGGGCATTGCCAAACGTGAATACCCCCCGTTAAGTAGTCATGCATTATGATAGGAACTCCCAATTCTCTGGCAAATACTGCCC